ATGATGAAAAAAAGTAAAAGGTCTTGAGAAGAAAATGGTCCTATTTGACCGCTATACATTGCTAACATCAGGAAATGGAATAATCGGGAATCTCGAGTAACCGGCCGGGCCGCTAAAGTAGCTAAAGTAGTGATAAATCCTGTCAGTAAAATAGGTCCTATAGAAATTCCATCTATTCCCAATCTCCAGTAAAAATCAAAAAAATGGATCCATTTATAATTCTCTGTCAGTTGGATTAATGGATCGTCCAATTGGAAATGATACCCAAATGTATAGGTTATTAGAAGGAGTTCGATTATGCATATACAAATAGTATACCACCTAATTACCTTATTCCCTCTATGAGGGAGAAAGAAAATTAAAGAACCCGCAGATATTGGCAAAACTACAACTATCGTTAACCAAGGAAAATCATTCGTGGTAAAAACAAGATACACTTGGACCAGAAAAACCCGCGCTCAAAATAATATATTTTGGAGCGCGGGTTTTTGGTGGTAAAAAAAAAAAATTAAATATATTCAAGTAAGGTTTTCTGAAACGTATCAATAAGCTAGCCCCATACTTCGAGTTGTTTCATGCCATAAATAAACTCGAACACTCAAGAAATCCGTTGGACAGGCGGATTCACATCTTTTACAACCGACACAGTCCTCTGTTCTTGGAGCAGAAGCAATTTGCTTAGCTTTACACCCGTCCCAAGGTATCATTTCTAATACATCCGTGGGGCAAGCTCGGACACATTGAGTACATCCTATACACGTATCATAAATCTTTACTGAATGTGACATTGGATCTATAAATTTTTTAAACATCCTAAATTTTCGATCTAGTAAATTTATAAATGAATCATATATTTAGACACCAGATGAATCAATGATTTACCAGAATTTTTTTAATCAATCTACTTCTGGACCGACTCATGTAAGGGAGCCAAGATACTTTGATTTCTTACTTTTTCGCAAACACGATCATACATTATGCATAATACATGCTAATTCGGATTTATGAATATTCTAATTTATATGATTAATACTACTTATTCAACAAATTCGATTGATTAATCCGAGTTGATTTTCTGTTACGATAAATTGACGAAACAATAGCAGGTCCAATAGCTGCTTCAGCGGCGGCAATAGCTATAACAAAAATTGAAAAAATATTGCCTTTTAATTGGCGACTATCAAAAAAATCAGAAAATGTTACAAAATTTATATTAACCGCATTCAGTATAAGTTCAAGACACATAAGGGCTCTAACCATATTGCGGCTTGTGATCAATCCATAGATACCGATAGAAAATAAGTAGGCACTCAAAACAAGTACATGTTCGAGCATCATTGACCAACTCCTTATCAATTAAATTTTGATTCATTTCAATATAATATGAACAACAGTTCAACGGATTCAATTGACTAGAATCTAAAAAGTACGGAACAAATAAATAGATTGGTAATAGATCGAATAAAATAATTTCTATTTTCGACATAAACAATCTTTAATTAGAATTGAAGAGAAATAGATGTGATAACACAGAATGCAGTTTCATTTGGATTGCTGTTGCCAATTCTATAGATTTAAGAGTTATTACTGGCGCGCCACAGCGATTGCACCTATCAAAGCGGCTAGAAGAATTATTGAAATGAATTCAAAGGGAAGAAAGAAATCTGTTGATAAATGAATTCCAATTTGTTGACTATTACTTATCAAATCTTGCTCTATAATCTGGTTTGATCTTGTAGTCCAAATAATCCCGTACCATGACGTATCCGTAATAGTACTCATTAGTAAAACAAAAATACTTGTACAAACCAGTAAAGTAACGCCATCCCCAACGGTCCAAAGATTCAAATCTTTGTAATATTCTGAACCATTCATGAACATCACAGCAAATATGATTAAAACATTTATAGCTCCCACGTAAATAAGGAGTTGTGCAGCAGCTACAAAATAAGAGTTTAATAGAATATAGAATAAGGATATACAAACAAGGACGAGTCCCAATGAAAAAGCAGAATAAATTGGGTTGGTAAGTAATACTACTCCTATACCTCCTAATATAAGACCTGATCCCAGAAAGACTAAAAGAAAATCATGTATTGGTCCAGGCAAATCCATTATATGTAAAAAAAGAGATAAAAATCGAAATGTTTTTCATGACCTTATTGAGACTCGACCAGAAAATTTTTTTTATGATTTATAATCAATTCCTAATTGAATGAAATCCTCAGGGATGTGACTTAATGTGGGTACAGATATTGGACTAATTTAATTCTTGATCTGAAAGAGTAATTACAATCAGAAACTATATTTCGAAATAATTATATATATTACTCGATTTTCAATCAAAATTAAGACGTTATTATTACCAACTAATGAATAGTTGGGATTTGTAGGGCGTGACCAAACAAAAGAAACCTTAGTACTTAGTAATTCGAAAATTTTCTTTAATCAAGGGATTTACTTCTTTTTTATTTGAGGAGAATTCAAAATTGTTCGAATTGTATAATCGTCAATTACTGATATTGGTAAACGCCCCAAAGCAATTTGATTATAATTTAATTCGTGACGATCATAAGTAGAAAGTTCATATTCTTCAGTCATTGATAAACAATTTGTTGGACAATACTCAACGCAGTTACCACAAAATATACAGATTCCAAAATCAATACTGTAATTAAGCAACCGTTTCTTGCGAATATCAGTTTCCAATTTCCAATCGACGACGGGTAGATCTATAGGACATACACGAACACATACTTCACAAGCAATACATTTATCAAATTCAAAATGGATTCGACCGCGGAAACGCTCCGCGGTTATTAATTTTTCATAAGGATATTGAATAGTTACAGGTAAACGATTTGCGTGGGATAAAGTAATCATGAAACTTTGACCAATGTACCTTGCAGCTCGTACTGTTTGTTGACCATAATTCATGAACCCAGTTACCATAGGGAACATATCGTGAATATATATGAATAATTTGATGTTTGTTTATTTCTCTTGTTTAAGCCAAGTTGTGAATATCATATTCCTTTACAGTGAAAAGAGTTGGAAAGAAGTTGTTAATAATAGATTACCGAGAGAAATAGGTAAAAGAAATTTCCATCCAAGATTCAACAGTTGGTCCATTCTTAGCCTAGGTAAAGTCCATCTTGTTGCGATAGGAATGAACAAAAACAAATAAGTTTTAGCTAATGTAATAAAGATACCAATTGTCGCCCCCAAAACTCCATATCGTTGATTTATTTCAAAAAGATCCGAAACAAATATATACGGAATAGAGATATTCCAACCGCCCAAGTAAAGAACTGTTACAAATAATGACGAAACTAATAGGTTTAGATAGGAAGCAACGTAAAATAAACCAAATTTGATCCCTGAATATTCGGTTTGATAACCTGCTACTAATTCTTCTTCCGCTTCTGGTAAATCAAAAGGTAATCTCTCACATTCTGCTAGGGAAGAAATTAGAAAAACGATAAACCCTATAGGTTGACGCCACAAATTCCATCCCCAAAAACCATATTTTGATTGCGCCTCAACTATATCAACTGTACTTGAACTATTAGATAATCATAGTCGGTGGTACCATCACTGTTTCCATCGCTATTCCAAAACCGTACATGAGATTTTCACCTCATACGGCTCCTTAAGGGCCATAAAAAAATCTAAGGACCGGGCCGTTTTATCTTGAGCTGCTTGGTTATAAGATAGATAAGATTAAAATCTATCATACGGTCCAAAATTAGACCAATCGAATTCTGTCTGTTATGTTTTAATAATTCTTAAAAAAAATTAATATTAATAATTAATAATAAAGAATACGCAAAAAAAGTACTTCTGAATTGATCTCATCCTTTCTTTAAAAATTTACATAATCATTTAAATTTTTCTTTGTTGAGTAATAACTGGATTCTTCAATAAAATACTCCTTGTAAAAAAATAAATAACCCATCGTTTTCACTTACGAAAAATAATTATACATTACATTAATCCATGAATTATGACACGAATTGTATCGATATAAATATGGATATAGGAAAAAAATAATAAAAAAGATCTTTTTTATTCTTTTGTATTCCTTTCGATTTTTTCGTTCCTATTCTTCTTTCTGTTTCTGAAAAAGGGGGACTTACAAAAAAAAAGGATTATTTCGTTCCCAATAGTCATTTATTTAATCGGCGTATAGGAGCATACTCTGGATCGGAATCGTGGGGAGTACTGCCTGATCACTTCTACAAATTTAAAGCCCCAATTAGTATTCTTTGTGTATTATGTAGAAATGTCTACTTTTGGATAATTTACATAATCTCCATTACTAATCCTTTGCGTATCTTGGTGTTTCTACCTATCCACTCGTTTTTGTTCAATCGCCCTTTATGGTAATACATGTATGAAATATGGTAATACATATATGAAAATACATACAAACGATAGTGAAAACTCAATACGGTTGATCTTTTGAGCCCGCTTCAAGTCAGGATGACTAATCAACCTATCTTGGGGTAAACGGTATCTTCTGCTTCTGTTTATTTCCGCTCAACTCTCTAACTCTTATACATAGAAAATGAGACTCAATATCTTTACTGCGAATTTATATAAAAGCTGTTTTCTTTCACTCATACAACTATCTGATTTAGTTCATCAATCCGAATAATGAATAAAAAATGAAGATATCTACTCAATTCATTCTACCCCCTTTCCTAGAAAGAAAATAATATATAGGAAGAAATAGAGAAAAATTGATGTCTCAACGAATCACACGTAGAGATATTGATAACACACATAAAGTTAATGGTATTTCATAACTAATTGATTGAGCAGCAGCTCGTAGACCACCTAAAAAGGAATATTTATTATTTGACCCGTATCCTGACATAAGAAGTCCAATAGGAGCAATACTGGAAATGGCAATCCATAAAAAAACACCGATATTGAGATCCGCTAAAACAAGGTGATAGCCAAAAGGAACTACTGAATAACTTACTAAAATTGATATGACTGCTATGGATGGTCCGATACTGAATAAACGAGTATCTCCTCTCGATGGAAGAAGATTTTCTTTGAAAAGAAGTTTTGTCCCGTCTGCTAGAGCTTGGAGAACTCCCAAAGGACCGGCGTATTCAGGTCCAATACGTTGCTGTAGCCCTGCGGATATTTCTCTTTCTAACCATACAATTACCAGTACACCTATTGTGATTCCCAATACAAGAGTCAAAATCGGAATAAGGACCCATATAATTCCATAGACCTCTTTTAAAAACTCCAATCTAGAAAAAGAGTTGATATCTTGTATTTCTGTCATATCAATTATCATTTCAACGATCAACTTCTCCCATAATGATATCTATACTACCTAGTATCGTCATAATATCAGCCAATTTCATTCTTTTAACTAACTGAGGAAGAATTTGCAAATTGATAAAACCCGGTGGGCGAATTTTCCATCTCCAAGGAAAACCACTCTGATCCCCTATCAGAAAAATTCCCAATTCTCCTTTTGGGGCTTCGACTCTCACATAGAGTTCTTGTTTCGGTAATTCAAATGTAGGAGAAGGTTTTTTACTAATAAATCGATATTCAAAATCATTCCATTGGGGATTCTTTTCTCTATCAAAGTATCGGATTTCTAAATTCTCATATGGCCCTCCCGGAATTCCTTCCAGAGCCTGTTGAATAATTTTTATGGATTCTGTCATTTCACCTATTCGGACTAGGTAACGAGCTAACGAATCTCCTTCTTTTTGCCACTGTACTTCCCAATCAAATTCGTCGTAACACTCATAATGATCAACTTTCCGAAGATCCCATTGTGTTCCGGAAGCCCGGAGCATTGGTCCTGATAAACCCCAATTTATTACTTCCTCTGTACCAATAATGCCTACTCCTTCAACTCGTTCTAAAAAAATAGGATTCCGTGTAATAAGTTTTTGATATTCAGCGATTCCTGTTAAAAAATAATCGCAAAAATCCAAACATTTATCTATCCAGCCATGAGGTAGATCAGCAGCCACTCCTCCGATACGAAAAAAATTATGCATCATTCTCATACCGGTGGCAGCTTCGAATAGATCATATATTAATTCCCTTTCTCGGAAAATATAGAAAAAAGGCGTCTGTGCACCAATATCTGCCATAAAAGGACCGAGCCATAGCAGATGAGAAGCTATACGACTCAACTCCAACATAATTACTCTGATATAGCTGGCTCTTTTAGGCACTTGAATATTTCCCAACTGTTCCGGGCCATTTACGGTTATTGCTTCTGTGAACATAGTAGCTAAATAATCCCAACGCGTTACATAAGGCAGATATTGTATAATTGTTCGGTTTTCCGCAATTTTTTCCATCCCTCGGTGTAAATAGCCCAATATTGGTTCACAGTCAATCACATCTTCACCATCTAGAGTAACGATGAGTCGAAGAACACCATGCATTGATGGGTGGTGGGGTCCCATATTTACTACCATGAGGTCATTTCTTGTAGCTGGTATATTCATAGGTTTTTCCTCGATTCAGTCTTTCATGAATTGCTGAAAACTAAAATAAGTTCATTAAAATTCAAGATCTAATAAATCAAATAATTCAAAACAAACTGCTTTTTCAAATTAGCGAGTTTTTGATTCCCGAATATCCAACTGATTAATTAATTCTTTATAACATATTCTATTTTTCTTTGACAAATAAGATAGCAGCCGTTGGCGTTTTCCCAAAATTTTACGTAGGCCTCTCTGAGATAAATAGTCTTTTCTGTGCAATTCCAAATGTGAAGAAAGTTTTCGTATCCTATTGGTGAGGCTGCGTATTTGAAATTCAACAGATCCCCCTTTTTCTTCTTTTTCTTCTTGCGAAATAACCGAGATGAATGAATTTTTTGCCATAAAATGAAATCTGTCCCCCCCCCCACTTTTTCCTATCCTTTTTTTAGTGTTAGGTAGTTTTATTGATCAATAATAATAATGCCATTCAGTTTAATTTAGTATACACAATATTTTTAACAAAATTCCAAATTTGATCAAATAAAATTGTATTCGAATAGGTATACCAAAATCTTCTTTTCGGTACTCACAAAAGATAAAAATGTATTTAGACCTAAAATAGAAAAAAAGAAGATTTTGGTGATCATTTATAGATCTAATTGATATGTCAATGAATCTTGTATCATAATGGAATGTAAGGCAATGCATGTGTGCATTTCTTTGTTTTCATAGATCATGCTACGGGAAATATAGGAAAAACAAATCTACCATTAACTAACGAATTTTTAATCGCGGATACATATGTATCCTTACCAGACTAAAACGACTGCCATTATTGGTATCAAACCAATATCGATTCATACAAGCTAAATCTTCGAATCGATAATTAGGCCAAAGAAAGAACTTTAATTTAATTAGTTTATTTGTGTCTCTTTTGCTTTTATCCAAAACTTGACTGTTTTCCTTCTTCCCATTACAAAATGCAGCATTTCTAGAATTAAAACAAATTAGAATTCTCAATTTTCTACGACGTCTAGGGGATAAAATATTTTCAGGAACAAACAAATCATAATGATTGTTGTCTCTATTTCCAGCCATTTTTTGATATTTTGTAATGAATTCAGCAGAATTCTTGTTATCAACAGTGCTTTTTGCTAGGTACTTTTGATTTATTTCATGTTTACTCTTATGAACCAACGAAATACCTATGGCTTGATATATAATAAATTGTCCTTCATTTTTTATAGACAGACGGATTGGGTCGATAATCAATATTCCCTTTTTCATCAATTCTCTAAGAGTTAAATCTTTCTGAATCAGTAGAATATCCAGGCTCATTTCGCCCCTTTGAATAGAGGATATAGAAATTTCTCTTGGATTTATCAGTCTAAGCAGAAGGCAATATACTTTGATGTTATTGATCATTTTTTTATTTAAAACATCATCCCATCTCAATTGAAAACGCAAATACCTTTTTAGGAAGAAATCAAACTCCGCTTCCGTATTGTTCTTGTATTGTTTTTTATTTCGATCTTTTTTCATGTCTGATCCCACAAAACCTTCTTCAATATCTTTGTCTTGCTTTGAGAGAGATGATTCAAAACCTGCTTGGCTTGCGGATTCTTTTTTTACTTGATTTCGGTTTTCTGATTCAAGATATTTTTTTTCATTCGAAAATATTGATATATCTCTTTTTTTCTTTCCCGTGATGCTTTTATTTTCACTAGCATTTTCGTTTATATTCAAATTCAAAAGAATAAATTTGATTGGGATGGCCCATGGTTTAATCTTATACGTGTTATAAAGTATAAAAAATTCTGGGAAAAACCAACGTTCCAGATTTGATATGGGACAACTTCGTATTTCGTCATTCATTCCCATCCAATCAAAAAGTTTTTTTTTTTTATTGGATAGGTTGATTTCTTGATTTTGAGGAATCGTAAGATAAAAAAGACCCTTCGTATCGATTTTATCAAGTAGTTGATAATTATTCCCCCAAGTCTTACTATATTTATTACTAGTGGTGTCAGTATCAATATTGATCCAGTCCTCAATATCTACTTTCTTTCTAAGACAAAAATTGAGAATTATCCAATCAAAATATTTTCTGTCCGGATTTTTCTCCATATCTATAATATCATCTTCGACTAGATAATTATTGATAGGGATATCTCCTAGCACATTAAAAAATTTTCGTTTATGTGTGCTGTAATTATAAATAATCTCTTGGTTATTATTTGCTTGTAATGGTAATCCATAAATAGATGAGTTTTTCTGATCTTCATAATTAATTGATTTAGATGATATAAATTTATATGCTAAAAGATCATATCTATAGTGTTTTTTAAAATTCTCTTTTTCCTTTTGTAATGAGGCGCCTTCAAAATTTTTTTGTTTTTCGTAGTGAATTAATCGGTTTTTTTCATATGAATCGCATTTCTTTAAATGGTTAGTTTTAGCTATAGAGTGTTTATTGACTCTATTTCGCCACTTTTGTGGTACTAAGCTAGACCATCTAATCGGAGATAAATGATATTGATCATGACCTTTTAACCAATTTTTCCATTGATTCATTCCAGAATTTCGAAGAGAATTATGTCTTAATTTGGAATGAAATATTTTCTGGATTCCAACAAAATAATCCTTTATTTCATTCTTAAGAAAAAAAGCTGTTCCGTTATATTGAAAAATGGATCTTAACTTGTATAAGTATGAGTTAAGGGCTAGGGGTTGTGATAATTTGTAAAATACATATGCTTGTGAAACGTAGGATAAGTCAAAAAAGGTCTGTGCGTTTTTATTACTACTTTTATTACTGATAGTAGAAAGTGACTTTTTTATAGTCGAAATAAAGTGAATTAGACTTTTGTTTTTTTTATAAATTCTTTCTTGATTTGTTTCATTATTAGAAATATCTTTGTCGTTGTAAATGTATTTATTAAGGATTTTTTTTGTTGATTCCCGAAAAAATTGTGCATTGATATTCGGGATATTAATGATACCTAAAAAGATATCTATGTATATCCTTTCAATCAAAAAAAAATTTATAAAATAATGTGATTTACGGATTAGTCGAGCATTTCTTCTTTTTAATATCTGCCCAATATTTTTTGGCGATTCTAATTTTTTATCATCATAACTCATTTTGTTTTTGTTAGAACTGATATTTGGGATTATAAATTCTTTTTTGTTCTCTTTTTTTATTTTTTCTATTTGAGTTATGAGTGTATTTGTTCTATCAGTCAAATTTTTTATTTTTTTTTTTGTTAATGAATAATTTGTGCAATCTGTAGATCTAATTTGACTGAACGATTCGTGAATTAGCTGCTTATTTCTTATTGAATCTTTTTTAGTTTCACTGAATTGATATATTTCTAGTTCTCTCAATCCAAATAATAGAATTGGGTTTATTTTTTCGAGTTCTTTTACTATTTCTTTTAGAAATAGAATGGTTTTACTAAACCGGTTTTTTATGTCTTTTGAAACATTTAGAAAAATTTTTGTTTTTTCTTTTAAAA